AAAAATGTATTTCCAATGAAAAACGACCATAATATCAAAATTTGATATGTCTCGCCGATCCAATTACTTCATTTATTCACTTGATCTTTTTCTATCTATCTTATATCAATTTTCTAGCTATCTTATATCAATAAAATGATATGATAAAAATAGATTTTTATCATTATAGAACATAGTATTCATTCTATGGAAACAATAATAAAAAAGAGTAAAAGAGGGGGAGGGGAAAATAGTATAAAAAAGTTATACAAAACTATATACGAATCAACCCCCCCCTCTTCTCTCTGTGTTTATTTATTTCATTAATTGACTTTCGTTTGATTAACACGAAATTCTGTAAAAACCCCTGCTTTCTTTAAAATATCATAAACAGTTCCTGTAGGTTGAGCGCCCTTTTCAAGAAAATAGAGAATACCAGGAATATTTAAATAGGTTTGATTATTTATAGGATCATAAAAACCCACTTTCCGAAGATCTCTTCCCTCTCTTCGGGATCGCACATCAATTGCAACGATTCGATAAAGGGCTCATTGGGATAGATGTAGATGAACTATAACCCCCCCTAGAAACGTATACGAAGTTTTCTCCTCATACGGCTCGAGAAATGAAAAGTTAGATCTATCTATAGAATTAGAATGTTAAATAGATCCATAACATCATCAAATCAATTAGACTATGGACTATTTAATACTTTTTTATTCCTCTTTATCGAAAAAAAAATCATTTGTATTCTCATAACTCAAGTTGGATAACTCTCAAATAGCTCAAAAGAAAAGCCTTAGTTATTTCATTTTTGAGTGGTCTCTAACCCCCTTTTCTTTGTCTCATTTAGAATATATTTGGATTCTTCATCCTTTCCTTGATCTAGTTGTCGAGACAGTTGAAAAAGGGCATTTTCTTGTTCCAAAATACTTTATCTTTGCCTTGAATCATTGGGTTTAGACATTACTTCGGTGAATTTTAATCATTTCAAAATGACAGCAACATGCCCCTTTTTATGATTTCTTTCTATCAAAGAATCATACGAACGGAAGATTCCCGCATGATAGATTTTTGATCAAAAGAGTTTCACTAATTCCAACAAATTTTCCGTTTTTTTTGATTTGAAACTTGCCCGAATTGGATCCTTTCGATTTCTAGATCGAAAATATACTTACGAAGTTGTTCCAACTTTTTAATTGGCATTAACCCTAGACCCTTGCCCCTGAGAAACGAATCAATACTTTCTACTCGAGCTACATCCCACATACTGTTAACATTAAACCCCAACAAAAACCAAGGTTCTAGTGGAACAGAAGAAAGGATGTCGAGCCAAGAGCACCTTCATTTCTATTTTCTATAGAATAGAAAGTGGTGGTTGTAAGAATCCACAGCTGATCATGTCTGTCAAGTCGCACGTTGCTTTTTACCACATCGTTTCAAACGAAGTTTTACCATAACATTCCTCTAGTTTGCAACTGGTATATAATTGATTCAATTATCGAATCATGAATAGTCATTTCTTTGATCGTTTCGTAGGAATCTCTATTTTTTCTTCTTTTATATGATAATATATGAATCCGTGGTTTCTAAAGAAATCTTGTCATGAATTTCATTTCAATGCCTTTTTTATTTTATTGGATAATCCAATATTTTTTGGATTTTCTTTTTTTGACGGGAGGTTCAATAATTTTTATTTAAAGCAGGGAGTGGGAATCGAATAGCATGCATGAATTCAACCCTCTCTATTATTACAGGGATTTACATAGAGCCAAATCAAATATGAGTTGAAATACCTAAAAATGCGGCTCAAAGAAAATACACGTCTTACGTATCTAACTTGATGATTTGTTAATCAAATTTGTACAGACACAACTATTGAAATTGATATCTTCCTTTGTTGATTAACTCTTTCTTATTATCAATGGATATAGGATGAAAGGTGCATTCAACCCCTTTTCAATTTATTTCAAATTCTTGTTTGTGTTGTGATCTATCTTCTTACCTTACCTGGATCCCAATCCAATATAGCTCCATCTATCTGTATGTATGTTATTTGAACTCAATTTGTGAAAAAGATAGGATTCAGAGAAAAATAGAATGATTAAAAATCAGAAAGAAGAATCACATTATATCCATTCAATATTTTCTTCTTATATCTTAAAGAGATGTTAGTTAAAAACAAAGACAATCTTTCATTATTCTGATAATGTCTATTTCTATATATCAAATATGTATTTTATACAAATAATATGTATTTCCTGGGACGGAAGGATTCGAACCTCCGAATAGCGGGACCAAAACCCGTTGCCTTACCACTTGGCCACGCCCCATTTAGATTTCTATTCGATACTACAAAACACTAGTATTGGTATTGGTTATTCGTCAATTCCAGTCCATATATCGACGGACTATATTGTTCCTAGGATTTTGAGACACGTGTAGATATAGAATTAAACTTAATTTATTGATCATTACATAGAATTCAATTAAGATATTGTATGAAAGGATGATTTCTTCAATTCGCAAAAGAAAATAGAAGAATTTTTGATTGGGTGAGTTCAAAAAAAAGATTTTTTGGTCTATCTTACGTTCATCATTTTTACCGTATATCAATTATCAATAATATATTATTATATTAACTCAATCAAAATACAATTATCTCCAACCAAGTCCAATAAAAAAAAATGTTTGTTATGCTTAATATCTTTAGTTTGATCTGTCTTAATTCCGCCCTTTATTCGAGTAGTTTTTTCTTAGCCAAATTGCCTGAGGCCTACGCTTTTTTGAATCCAATCGTAGATATTATGCCAGTAATACCCCTTTTCTTTTTTCTATTAGCCTTTGTTTGGCAAGCTGCTGTAAGTTTTCGATAAAATCTTTACTACTACCCTAGACATACGTTATTCGAGAAAAAAATTCTAACAACGGATAAGATCAGATAAGTCTTAGACTATGAATGAACCCTCGATTTAAACAATTCTTAGATGGTTTCGATAAATCTCAATCACCCCATTTCCTGATTCTGATTTCATTTATTGAAAGATCTTATTAGAGTCCTCACAATATGGGAGTAGGAAAGAAATTTTTTTGTAATGAAAGAATCGATTCTTATTACAAATGAATTTCTGAAATTTTTTTATTTCATTTATGGAAATCCTTTCATTTATTGGTGTCAAAATAGGATATGTGGTATAAAAATGGAGAATCTATTCTCTTTTTTTTTTTCAAAAAAAATGATCTTGGAGATTGTGTAATGCTTACTCTCAAACTCTTTGTTTACACAGTAGTGATATTCTTTGTTTCTCTCTTCATCTTCGGATTCCTATCTAACGATCCGGGACGTAATCCTGGACGTGAAGAATAAAAAAGAGGCCTTTTCTTTTACTTGCTTAATTTTTCAATGTTCTTAGGATTTTCGCTATTAAATAGAAATCAAAAAAGTCAATATAAATAAAATAAATAAAAAAGGGTTCGAAAAATTGGAATTTGTAAATAAAATACCAAATCCTCAACGGAAACGGAAAGAGAGGGATTCGAACCCTCGGTACGAAAAGTCGTACAACGGATTAGCAATCCGACGCTTTAGTCCACTCAGCCATCTCTCCGAATTGAAAAGGATAATTACTATGTTACATAGTTCCATTACATAAAAAAGTAATGCTTGAAAAAATCCCCTCTTTATCTATTTTTTTAGATATTATTTGAATATATTATTTTCAAATATTGATATATACAACTTTAATATATATCACTTTTATAAGCAATCCTATTTAGATAAAGAAAAAGCTCGAAAAAAGCTTGAAAGAGATATTTCGAAGAAAAAAAATAAAGAATATCTCTTCTTCTCTTCCGAAAGATCTTTTTTTATTTTCTTTTCACGGCCTGGCCTGGTCAGTACCTAGCCGGGCCCTTTTTTTGTTCCAAATCATAGAAAAAAGGATTTTGCTTTATTTGAAAACAAAAATGCTTGTTATTGAATGAAACAACAATCCGAATAAGGACTAGTTTCATATCTATGATATAGAATTAAATCATATAGAATCAAAGTGTCATTTCTTATTATTATATTAATATAATATTAATATATAATTTTTTATTATATTAATATATAAATATTATTTTTTCTTTTTTTTAAGTAAAGTAAAAAAAATGGGAAGTAAATAAAAAATCAAAAAAAGAACTGTGAATTGTTGTGCAATGCATTTCTATGTCATGACATAAATAGTTTTATCGAGCCCTATCTGTCCAAAATCCTCCATAAAAAGAAAGAACGTGGTATTTATTATTTAGTTATTTTCATTATCAGATCAGTCCTCTTTTCCTTTCCTAATCTGATTAGGTCGACTGACAAAACAGGCCAATGCTATTATGTTCATCATAATTTTCTGATCCTATCTTGATTACGTCCGATTGCTTTGTTCGACAAAAAGTGTATTTATATACAATAATCGAATTGTAGCGGGTATAGTTTAGTGGTAAAAGTGTGATTCGTTTTATTAATCCCTTGTATAGTTAAGGGATCCCTCGGTTTGATTCATATCCCGAGCAGAAACTTTATTTCTTAAAAGGATTTAATCCTTTACCTCGCAATCAAAGGGTTCGAGGAAAAATATACATTCTCGTGATTTGTATCCAAGGGTCAAGTAGACCTTGAAAATTTGGATTATAAAATTGCGAAACATAATTTTTGTTTGAATTGGATCAATACTTCCAATTTAATAAGTATGAGTAAAAGATCCATGGATAAAGATAGAAAAGTTTATTTCTAATCGTAACTAAATCTTCCATTTTTGGTTTCTTTTTTATATGAAAGATTGAAGCAAAAAAGCTATTAAAGGATGACTTTAGTTTACTAGAGACATCGACATATTTTTTTAGCTCGGTGGAAACAAAATACTTTTCCTAAGGACTATTTCAAATAGAAATAGAGAACGAAGTAACTAGGAATATTGTTAGAATACCCTATTCCTTATTCTAGAGGGATTGTCTAGAAAGCGGATTGTTTTGAATGCATTCAA